TTTTCGTCGGGATCTAATCATGGGATCCATGCGTGCTCAAAGATGTAAAACTGTTATTTGGGAAATATTGCAAGCAAATGTGCATTCACCACTTTTTTTTGATCAAATTGACAAAACTTTTCTTTTTTCTTTTGATTTATCTAAAATTAGAAATCTTGTTTTTGGAAATTGGATAGGAAAAAAGTCGGAAATTTTGAATTCTGATGGGAACGGAGAAAAAACAAAAAAAAAACTAACTAGATCAAACCGGAAAGGTCTAGGTGAAACTCAATCAAATAAAGAAAGTGTACAAATATCAGAAATTTGGGATAGCATTTTATTTGCTCAACCAATAAGAGGTTTGCTGTTACTCACTCAATCCTTTTTGAGAAAATATATAATATTGCCATTCTTGATAATAATTAAAAATATTGGACGTATATTGTTATGGCAATCCCCCGAATGGCGTCAGGATTTTTTGGATTGGAATAAGGAAATACACATTAAATGCACTTATAATGGTGTTCCCTTATCAGAAACAGAATTTCCTAAAAATTGGTTAACAGATGGTATTCAAATAAAAATTGTATTTCCTTTCCGTCTGAAACCCTGGCAAGGGGCCAGAGTACGATCCCATGATAGGGATACTATCAAATTAAAAAAAAAATCTTCTTTCCTAACAATTTGGGGAACGGAAACCGAAACCATCTTTGGTCCTTCGCGAAAAGAATCTCCCTTTTTTGATTTTTTTGAACCCATTTTTCAAGAATTAAAAAAAAATCTTCTAAAAGTAAAAGAAAAGGGTTTTATAGGAATTTTAAAAAAAAAAATAAAAAAATATATAAGTAACTCAAACAAAACAAAACGGGTTGTAAAAACTATTTTAATTCTAAAAAAAATAATAAAAAATTTTGAAAAAATAGATAATATTTTCCTATTGAAATCAACTAAAATTGAATTAAATAAAAGGAAAGGGTCTGTGCCGATTGAAAATACCAAAAATTCTTTAATTACTAGTAATAATAATACCCAAAAATTGGTCAGGGGAATTCAATCTAACAATTGGACAAATTATTCACGTATAGAAAATGAAATTAAAGATCTTGTTGATAGGACAATTATAATTATAAATCAAATGGAACAAATAAAAAAAGAAAAACGAAAAATAATTATAATGTCAAAAAGAGAGATTATTAGTCCTAACGAAACTAACTTTAATGATAAAAAATCCCAAAATATTGGGAAACTATTCAAAAGAGTAAAAGTTCGATTACTACGTAAATTACGCTATTTTATAAAATCGTTTATTGAAAAAGTCTATATATATATCATTAATATTTCTAGAATCAATGTACAAATTTTAATTGAATCTATAAAAAAAAAAATCAACAACTTGATTTACAACGATAAAACGAATCAAAAACAACTTTCCGTTGATAAAATCAATGAAAACAAAATGCAGTTTATGTTTATTTTAAATAAATTTTTTTCTAATAATAAAAAAGAAAATCTTTATTGTAACCTCTCCTCCTTGTCCCAAGCTTATGTATTTTACAAAATATCGAAAACTCCCATTAGTACCAATTATCACTTGAGATCCTTACTTCAATATAATGGAAATCGTCTATTTATTAAAGATGGAATCGAGAATTACTCTGTGATACAAGAAATATTAGATTCAAAATCAAAAAATAAAGAAATAGATAAGTCTGAGACGAATGACTGGAAAAACTGGTTAAAAGGTTATTATCAATATAATTTACCTCAAGCTAAATGGTCTCGGTTAATACCGCAAAAATGGCGAAAGGGAGTTAATAAATATTATATTCAAAATAATGATTCAATTAAAGTGGATTTATATAAAAAAAAAATTCATTACGTTAAACAAAAGTATAATGAAATAGATTACTTGATAGATAAAAAAGAAAAATGGAAAAAAAACCATAGATATGAACTTTTAGTACAGAAATATATATCACATAATAAATATATAAATTATAAAAATAATAAAGGAAATTCCTATATTTATGGATCACTATTAGAAATAAATAAAAATAAAGAATGTAATTTCAATATACGTAAACCCCAATCATTTTATGGATTAATGGATATAAATATTAATGATTATCTCGGAAAAAAATTCCTTAATAAAAATAAAGGAAATCTAGAGAAAAAATATTTGAATTATCAAATTTTTGATTTTTTAATTATAAAAAATCAAAATATGGATACCTGGACCCATATGTGTATTGATACAAATAAGAATGCTAAAATTAGAATAAATAATTATAAAAAAATTTATAATAAAAAGATTTTATCTCCCAACATTCTAAAAAAAAAAATAAAAAAATCCAAACCTAATTCAAGAATTTTATTTTTTGATTGGATGGGAATGAATCAGGAAAGATTACATACTTATATCTCAATCAAAAATCTAGAACCGAAGTTCTTCCCAGAATTTAGAGTACTTTATGACACATATAGTGCATATAAAATTAAACCGTGGATCATACCAATTAAATTACTCCTTTTCAATTTTGATGTAAATAAAAATAATAGTAAAAAGTATTTTGAATTAGAAAATGGGAAGCAAGAAAAAAAACAACAATTTAGTCAAGCAAATTCTGTATCAAAGATCCTAAACCGAGAGAAAAGAAAAAATATGGAAAAAGATTACAAAAAATCAAAAATTAAAAACCAGAAAACAAAAAACCAATACAACGACGCAAAAACAACTGAGCTAGAATTTTTCTTGAAAAAATATTTACTTTTTCAAATAAGATGGGCTAATTCTTTGTCTGAAAAAATAACTAAAAATATCTGGATATACTGTTTTATACTTAGAATAGTAAATTCAAAGGAAATTACCATAAACTCAATTAAAAAAGGCGAGATGAATCTAGATATAATGTTGATTGAGAAAGATCTATCTTTTACAGAATTGATAAACAAAGGAATATTGATTCTCGAACCCATTCGGGTATCTATAGAATGGGATAAAAAACGTATTTTGTATCAAATCCTGAGTATTTCCTTGCTTAATAATAAAAATAAATATAAAACTGATACAAAATACATAAAAAAAAACGATATTGATAGAAATTATTTCAAGCAATCCATTACACAACAACATCAGAATATATTGATGAATAAAAATCATTATAATTTCCCTGTTCCCGAACACATTCTTTCCAGCAGACATCGTAGAAAATGGAGAATTGTAAATTTATTGAATTCCTGGAATAGAAATATTGTGAATGGAATTTCCTTATTTGGCAATGAAAATAGTATAAAGAATTGTGAACAGTTTATGAAGGAAAATAAGTATCTTCATACAAATAATTTAATGAAATTAAAATTGTTTATTTGGCCTAATTATCGATTAGAAGATTTAGCTTGTATGAATCGATATTGGTTTAATACCAATAATGGAAGTAGTTTTGCTATGTCAAGGATACATATGTATCCATTATTTAAAATTAATAGATAATTTACTTTTGATATATCATGCAATATATATCATATTATATACATTATATAATGATATATTGCGTGAAAAAGATAGAATATGGGGTATGAAAGTCCAAACAAATATTTTTTGTTATATTCTAATACATGATACTGATTTAATATTATATCAATTAAATCTAGAAAAGAATCCTCTTAGGTACAAAGAAATTTTTAGAGTCCACAGGTGCAAAAGTTTATTTTTTACTTTTTATCCAAACGCTATTTCATTTGGATAAAAAGTAAAAAAATAAATAAAAATTTTTAAATATATTATTTGTATGTACCAGATTAAAAATTAAAACGACTATATTAATAATAGACTAATATTATTAATATTATTAAGATTAAATAAACCATTATTCTATTTATTATTATTATTTCTGATCGGTAAATAAAAAAAAATAAAAAAAATTTCCCTATTTTATGGTCAAAAATTCATTCATCTCAGTTATTCCACAAGAAAAAGAAGAAAACAAGGGGTCTGTCGAATTTCAAGTATTCAGTTTCACTAATAAGATACGCAAGCTTACTTTACATCTGGAATTGCATAAAAAAGATTTTTCATCTCAGAGAGGTCTTCGAATAATTCTGGGCAAGCGTCAACGATTATTAGCTTATTTGTCAAAGAAAAATAGGATACGTTATAAAAAATTAATAGGTCAGTTAAATATTCGTGAGCAAAAAGCTCGGTAATCAATATGGATTCAAAAAAGGAATTTCATTATTAAATTTCAATTGATTTTATTATTATTGATTATTTCATTATTATTAGAATTATTAAATATAAGAATTATTAAGAATTATTAGATTTTTCATTTTTATGAACTTCACTTTAAGAAATTCATGAAATAAGGAATCGGGGAAAAAGATATGACCGTATCGTCTACAAAAAAAGATTTCATGATAGTCAATATGGGTCCTCAGCACCCATCAATGCATGGTGTTCTTCGACTGATTGTTACTCTTGACGGAGAAGATGTTATTGATTGCGAACCCGTATTAGGTTATTTACACAGAGGGATGGAAAAAATTGCGGAAAACCGAACTATTATACAATATCTCCCTTATGTAACACGTTGGGATTATTTAGCTACTATGTTCACAGAAGCCATAACTGTAAATGCACCAGAACAATTGGGAAATATTCAAGTACCACAAAGAGCTAGTTATATTAGAGTAATTATGCTAGAACTGAGTCGTATAGCTTCTCATTTATTATGGCTTGGACCTTTTATGGCGGATATTGGTGCACAGACTCCTTTTTTCTATATTTTCAGAGAGAGGGAATTTATATATGATTTATTCGAAGCTGCCACGGGTATGCGGATGATGCATAATTATTTCCGAATTGGAGGAGTAGCTGCAGATCTACCCTATGGTTGGATAGATAAATGTTTGGATTTTTGCGATTATTTTTTAACAGGAGTTGCTGAATATCAAAAACTTATCACGCGCAATCCCATTTTTTTAGAACGAGTTGAGGGAGTAGGTATTATTGGTGGGGAAGAGGCGATAAATTGGGGCTTATCCGGACCTATGTTACGAGCTTCTGGAATACCGTGGGACCTTCGTAAAATTGATGATTATGAGTGTTACAATGAATTTGATTGGGAAGTCCAATGGCAAAAAGAAGGGGATTCCTTAGCTCGTTATTTAGTACGAATCAGTGAAATGACGGAGTCCATAAAAATTATTCAACAGGCTCTGGAAGGAATTCCAGGGGGACCCTATGAGAATTTGGAAGTACGACGTTTTGATAGAGCAAAAAGTTCTGAATGGAATGATTTTGAATATAGATTCATTAGTAAAAAACCATCACCTAATTTTGAATTGTCGAAACAAGAACTTTATGTGAGAGTGGAAGCACCAAAAGGGGAATTAGGAATTTTTCTGATAGGAGATCAAAGTGTTTTTCCATGGAGATGGAAAATTCGTCCACCGGGTTTCATCAATTTGCAAATCCTTCCTCAGCTAGTTAAAGGGATGAAATTGGCTGATATCATGACAATACTAGGTAGTATAGATATCATTATGGGAGAGGTTGATCGTTGAAATGATAATTGATATGACAGAAATAAAAACTATAACTCCCTTTTATGGATCGGAATTCTTAAAAGAGGTCTATGAACTCATACGGATCTTTGTACCTATTTTTATCCTGATATTGGGAATTACAATAGGTGTACTAGTGATTGTGTGGTTAGAAAGGGAAATATCCGCAGGGATACAGCAACGTATTGGACCCGAATATGCCGGGCCGTTAGGCATTCTACAAGCTTTAGCGGATGGAACGAAACTCCTTTTTAAAGAGGATATCCTCCCATATCGAGGAGATGCTCGATTATTTAGTGTTGGACCAGCTATTGCTGTGATATCCACTCTACTTAGTTATTTAATAATTCCTTTTGGATATCATCTTGTTTTATCCGATCTTAGTATAGGTGTTTTTTTATGGATCGCTATTTCAAGTATTGCTCCTATTGGACTTCTTATGTCAGGATACGGATCAAATAATAAATATTCTTTTTTGGGTGGTCTACGAGCTGCTGCTCAATCAATTAGTTATGAAATACCATTAACTCTATGTGTATTATCTATATCTCTACGTGTGATTCGTTAGAACATAAATTTCTTTTACCTCTTTTCTTTATTTCTAATCTAAGAAAAAGATTGAATATATTCAATTAAATCTAGGAAAAATAGTAAATATATTAAAAAAAATATCCTAATTTTTTTATTCATCATTTAGGTAGATGAGTTTAACCAGATAGTTATATGAGTGAAATAAAACAGCTTCAAAATTTGCAGTAAGAAGATTAAACCTCATTCCCTATGTACAAGTGTAAAGTAGAAATAAACAGTGTAAACTGTTTACCCCAAAACAAAGATTATTTGATTAATCAGCATGTTTTGAAGCGGGTGCAAAAGATCAAGTGTATGGAGTTTCCACTATTGTCTTGTATGTAGTACCATACCGGGATCGATCAAAAATTAGTGAACGGATAGAAACACCAAAATACACAAAAGATTAGTCATATAGATAATGTAAAGTATTAAAAGAGGTATTTTTACATAAACATAAAAGGGATCAAAAGTAGGACTTTAAGTTAGTAGAAATGATCAAGCAGTACTTATCCATGATTCCGATCTAGAGTATACTCCTATTCACTGATTAAACGGATGACTATCAAGAACGAATTAATCTTTTTTCTTTTTTTTTTTATTACCCTCTCTCTTCTAAACTCTCTTCTAAGAAACAAGAACAGGAACAAAAGAAATAATGTAGAATCCATAGGAAAAAGAAATAAAAAAAGATCCTTATTTACTTTTTTCTACATACATAATATAGGGAATTATTATCATAATTCATGAAAGAATGTCTAGTTTTTTTGTAATAAATATATAATAAAAGGGTATGAGTTGAAATATCTATTGAGATAACTAGTATTTTATTGAAGGAATAAGTTATTACTAAACAAAGAAAAATTTTATAATATAAAGAAAAGGGATGAGATAAATTCAGAAGCATTTTTATTATTTTAGCAGACCGAATTCCATCGGTTTAATTTGGGACTTTTCCATGTATCTTTATGATATCTATTCTCTAATACCAATGTATTATACTGAATTAATGTTCCTTTTGAACTAGTCCTTACATTTATTTATGACCACATAGGAGCCGTATGATACTGAAGTCTCACGTACGGTTCTGGAATAGAGATGATAAAAGGAATGTTATCATCGACTATAATTATCTAATAGTTCAAGTACAGTTGATATAATTGAGGCACAGTCAAAATATGGTTTTTGGGGATGGAATCTGTGGCGTCAACCTATTGGGTTTATAGTTTTTCTAATTTCTTCTCTAGCAGAATGTGAAAGATTACCGTTTGATTTACCAGAAGCAGAGGAAGAATTAGTAGCGGGTTATCAAACAGAATATTCGGGTATAAAATACGGTTTATTTTTTGTTGCTTCTTATCTAAATCTATTAGTTTCTTCATTATTTGTAACTGTTCTTTACTTAGGTGGGTGGAATTTTTCTATTCTCCCTATTTTATTTATTCCTGAGTTTTTTGAAATAAATAAAATGAGTGGGGTCCTTGAAATGATAATAGGTATTTTTATTACATTAGTTAAAGCTTACTTGTTTCTTTTTATTTCTATCACAACAAGATGGACTTTACCTAGACTCAGAATGGACCAATTATTAAATCTTGGATGGAAATTTCTTTTACCTATTTCTTTGGGTAATCTATTATTGACAACTTCTTTCCAACTGGTTTCTCTCTAAATAGCAGAATAAATATTATAACAACATTAAGAAAATCATAACCTATCTCAAACAAGAGAAAGAAACATCAATTTATTCATTTCGTGGATATTTACAATATGCTTCCTATGGTAACTGGATTCATGAATTATGGCCAACAAACGGTACGAGCCGCAAGGTACATTGGTCAAGGTTTCATGATTACTTTATCTCATACAAATCGTTTACCTGTAACTATTCAATATCCGTATGAAAAATTGATTACATCAGAACGTTTTCGTGGTCGAATCCACTTTGAATTTGATAAATGTATTGCGTGTGAAGTATGTGTTCGTGTATGTCCAATAGATTTACCCGTTGTTGATTGGAAATTGAAAACAAATATTAAAAAGAAACAGTTGCTTAATTATAGTATAGATTTTGGAGTATGTATATTTTGTGGTAACTGTGTTGAGTATTGTCCAACAAACTGTTTATCAATGACCGAAGAATATGAACTTTCCACTTATGATCGTCACGAATTAAATTATAATCAAATTGCTTTGGGTCGGTTGCCAATATCCGTAAGTGGAGATTACACAATTCGAGCAATTAGGAATTCGACTCAAATCCAACTAGAAAAAGATAAATCCATTAATTCAAAAACGATTACCAATTAGTAATTTTGATATAAAAAATTAAGGCTTCTTTTATTTTAATTTTGATTCATCAATTAATTAATAATAACAAATCATAACTATCAACTTTCCAAAATCTATCTTTAAATCGATTGAAATTCAAAAAGTTTTAATTTAGAAATTGATAGACTAATATATTTCATTTAATCATTATTCTATTTAGATAGTCATATAAAGTATAGGTATAGAATCTTAACTTAATAAGAAGAAATTCATATAAATACTATCATAAAATACCCATATCCATATAGAAAGTCTATTAGGTAAGTAATTATTTTATTTATGGATACAATACCAACTACTTTTTCTTTAGTTTGGATAAGGAAGTGGAATTGATCCAATAGTTATATTCATTCTATATTAAGATTTAATTCAATTAGTAACATATCATATACAAGAACAAAAAATAAGGTAATCTCCTTTTTCTTGGACTATTTAATAAGGTCATGAAATATTTCAACTTATTTACCTTTTATTTTATACATAATGGACTTAACTGGACCAATACATGATCTTCTTGTAGTATTTCTCGGATCCGTTCTCATATTAGGAAGTCTAGGGGTAGTTTTATTTACCAATCCTATTTTTTCTGCATTTTCACTAGGATTGGCTCTTATTTGTATATCTTTATTATATATTTCATCGAATTCTTATTTTGTAGCTGCCGCACAGCTCCTTATTTATGTGGGAGCTATAAATGTCTTAATCATATTTGCTGTGATGTTCACAAAGAGTTCCGAATACTCTAATGATTTCCGTCTTTGGACTATTGGAGACGGGGTCACTTCATTGGTTTGTACAAGTATTCTTTTTTCACTAATTACTACTATTCTAGAAACGTCATGGTACGGAATTATTTGGACTACAAGGTCAAACCAAATTATAGAACAGGACCTTACGAGTAATGTTCAACAAATTGGGATTCATTTATCAACCGATTTTTTTCTTCCATTTGAACTAATTTCTATAATTCTTTTAGTTGCCTTGATAGGTGCAATTAGTATGGCTCGTCAATAAATAAATAATTAAGTACAAATTTTTATAATTTGAAATTATAAAAATTAAATAATATCTTATCATGTACCATTATTAGAATATAACATTATTGTCTCACTTCTAATTCAAATAAAGTGAAATATCTTTTTTTCATTTTATCTCAGATTTCACTTTCTATTATAGATATTTAATTAAGTACAATAGAAATTAAGTACAATTAACATAAAAATTATAAACATAAAATAATTAATAATAATACATATAAAAATAATGGTATAAAATAAGCAAAGTTTTTAATTTGATTTGGTATAACAAACACTTTATTTTGTTCTTTAATTATTATTATTATTTTTTTTTAGTCAATTCAACCGTTTGAACGAATGGTTATTTATATTGAACTAAATTGAAATGGATATTTATAAGGAGTTAGTCAATGATGTTTGAGTATGTCCTTTTTTTGAGTGCCTATTTATTTTCCATCGGTATCTATGGCTTAATAACAAGCCGAAACATGGTTAAAGCGCTTATGTGTCTTGAACTTATACTCAATTCGGTTAATATAAACCTAGTAACATTTTCTGATTTATTCGATAGTCGTCAATTAAAAGGAGATATTTTTTCAATCTTTGTTATAGGTATTGCAGCCGCTGAAGCAGCAATAGGACTAGCCATTGTTTCGTCAATCCATCGTAACAGAAAATCAACTCGTATCAATCAAGCCAATTTGTTGAATAAATAATTTTCATTGTATAATAAATAATATTTTAATTAATATGTAATAAAATAAATATAACTTTTATTTGTTATTTTTTTATTGTTTTTAATTTTAATAGAGATTACAACAATATTAAACAACAATATTAATTTAATATAAATTAATAAATATTCTAAAAAAATAATTATTAACAAATTGAATTGTTACTCATTTTTATTAAATTAGTATTTATAAGCTTGTATTACGTTGAAACAAAAATTCAAGTATCTTGACCCTTTGTCGTGAACATATCCAGAAATAAATTAATTCTAAAAAAATTCTGATAAATTACTGATTTGTCTGGTATATACAATATATAATTCATTTCTTACCACTACTCTCCTTTTTTTTTACCAGACCAAAACTATTTCTTAAACTGAAATTTATAGATACAATGTCACATTCAGTAAAGATTTATGATACATGTATAGGGTGTACTCAATGTGTGCGAGCCTGTCCTACAGATGTATTGGAAATGATACCCTGGGACGGATGTAGAGCGAGACAAATTGCTTCTGCACCAAGAACTGAAGACTGCGTAGGTTGCAAGAGATGTGAAACCGCTTGTCCAACGGATTTTTTGAGTGTTCGTGTTTATTTATCCAATGAGACAACCCGTAGTATGGCTTTAGCTTATTAATACTTTACAAAAAACTTCATCATATTGAATCATTTCATTCTTCTTTTTTTATCGACAAAAACCCGTACTCAGAAAAATGTATTTTTCTGAGTACGGGTTTTTATGGTCAAACCGTATCTTGTCTTTACCACGAGCGATTTTCCTTGGTTAACAATAATTGTTGTTTTTCCAATATTTGCGGGTTCCTCAATCTTTTTTCTCCCACATAGAGGAAATAAGGTGGTTCGCTGGTATACTATATGTATATGTCTGTTGGAACTCCTTTTAATGACCTATGTATTCTGTTATCATTTCCAATTGGATGATCCCTTAATTCAATTGGAAGAGGACTATAAATGGATAAAAATTTTTGATTTACACTGGAGACTGGGAATCGATGGACTTTCTATAGGGCCCATTTTACTGACAGGATTTATCACAACTTTAGCTACTTTAGCGGCTTGGCCGGTTACTCGAGATTCACGATTGTTTTATTTCCTGATGTTAGTAATGTACAGCGGCCAAATAGGGTTATTTTCTTCTCGAGACCTTTTACTTTTTTTTATCATGTGGGAGTTTGAATTAATTCCCGTTTACTTACTTTTATCCATGTGGGGGGGTAAAAAACGTCTCTATTCAGCTACAAAATTTATTTTATATACTGCGGGAGGCTCCATTTTTCTTTTAATAGGGGTATTAGGTATGGGTTTATATGGTTCCAACGAACCCACATTAAATTTTGAAACATTAGCTAATCAATCGTATCCTATGGTATTGGAAATTCTATTTTATTTTGGTTTTCTTATTGCTTATGCTGTGAAATTACCGATTATACCCCTACATACCTGGTTACCAGATACCCACGGAGAAGCACATTACAGTACATGTATGCTTTTGGCCGGAATCCTATTAAAAATGGGAGCGTACGGGTTGATTCGGATCAATATGGAATTTTTACCTCACGCTCATTCTATATTTTCTCCATGGTTAGTAATTGTGGGAACAATACAAATAATTTATGCGGCTTTAACCTCGTTTGGTCAACGTAATTTAAAAAAGAGAATAGCTTATTCTTCTGTATCTCATATGGGTTTTATAATTATAGGAATTGCTTCTATAACTAACACAGGACTTAATGGTGCTATTTTACAACTACTCTCTCATGGATTTATTGGTGCTGCACTTTTTTTCTTGGGGGGGACAAGTTGTGATAGAATACATCTTGTTTATCTTGACGAAATGGGAGGAGTATCCATCCCAATGCCAAAACTATTTACTTTATTTAGTAGTTTTTCAATGGCTTCTCTTGCATTGCCGGGAATGAGTGGTTTTGTTGCTGAATTATTAGTATTTTTTGGAGTAATTACTAGTCAAAAATACCTTTTAATGTCAAAAATAGTAATTATTTTTATAATGGCAATTGGAATGATATTAACTCCTATTTATTTATTATCCATGTTACGCCAGATGTTCTATGGATATAAATTATTTAATTTTTCAATTCCTTATTTTGTGGATTCTGGACCACGCGAACTTTTTATTTCGATTTGTATCTTTCTACCAGTAATAGCAATTGGTATTTATCCGGATTTGGTTCTCTCGCTATCAGTTGATAAGGTACAAACTATTCTATCTAATTATTTTTATAAATACTAATTAAGATAGTCTTCATTAATAAAGCGAACGATAAAATAATTAGTATTATTTTGTATTTTTAAAATCGTTTGCTATACAATGAGAATAAATTTAAATTTGAGATGTACCTCTAGTCTTTGAGAGCCATTTAAACTATTCAGAGTTTAAATGGCTCTCAAAGAATTACAAGAATTTCTTTCTATTGGATATTGGAAAGGTACCCTGATATATTTTTTAAGTAATTTATTTAATTAGATAGAAATGGGAATGCACCATAACTATGTAAACCTATTCCTAATAGATTAACTCCAAAATAGCATATCCAAATTATAAGAAATCCCATAGAAGCTACAATTGCCGAATTCATACCTTGAAAATTTTTGTTTGTTCTGGTATGTAAATAAATTGCATATACGGTCCAAGTAATAAATGCCCAAGTTTCTTTAGGATCCCAATTCCAATATGACCCCCACGCTTCGTTAGCCCACACTGCTCCAGAAAGAATGCCTATGGTTAAAAAGGTAAATCCCAAACTAATGATACGATAACTCCAATAATCCAATCTTTGAATCAATTGATATTTGTAATAGTTTCCAAATGAAAGAAATGGCGGATTTTGAAAAATTTTTTTTTTGTCATTCAAATGAGTCTCGCTAAAAAAAAATGACCTAATTAAGGAATTTTTATTTTTACTAATACTTTTTCGAAATGTAATGACTAAAAGAGCAATTGAAAATAAGGATCCAAATAAAAGGGCTGCATAACTTAATAACATCATACTTACATGCATCATCAACCACTGAGATTGTAGAGCAGGTACTAATATTGCAGATTTATACGTTTCGGTTGAAAGACCAGAAGTGGCGAAACCCTGAATAAAGATAGCACTTGGTGCCGTTATTGTATTTAAATTTAAATACGTTTTCTTTTTAGGATTTCTAAAATAGGGAATCATATGAATAATGAAGAAACTCCATGAAAGGAACATTAATGATTCGTGTAAATTACTTAATGGAAAATGTCCCGAAGAAATCCAATGAATAACTAAAAATCCTGTTATAAATAAAAAAGTAACTACCATTCCTTTTTCTAATGAATCCTCTAGACCTACGATTTCTTGGGCTAATAAGGTCATTAAATGAATCATAATTACAATGGAAATGATTGAAAAAGATATATGAGTTAATATATGTTCTAAAGTCACAAATATCATAAATAAAAAAAATAGTCCAATTACTAAATAAGAATAAAGTAGTAAATGTTGAATATATTATATAAATATAATTTTTTATTATAAAATTTATTACGTTAAGATGCCGCCACTCGGACTCGAACCGAGATGCTCTAGCACTGCTTCCTAAGAGCAGCGTGTCTACCGATTTCACCATGGCGGCTTGTTTGAAATAATAATAGTACGCACATCATAAATCGTCGAGATTGCAGGATTTTTCGTTGAAAAAATTATATATAAATTAAAATTGTATCCCTATTACAATTTAATTATAAAAAAAAATGCCTCTAAATCTTTTTTTGGTATTATAAATTTGATTAATAATTTTACTCCTTTTTATGTGCGTATACGTAATTTAGAGTAATATTCATTTCATTAATTTACTAAACCAATAAATGGGTATTAGCCTAAATATATAAAAAGATTAGCAACCTATATTATAAAACTTCCTATATTATCAAATTTACTTTTCACAAAATTATATAAATTATTATAAATAGACTTATATACTATATAAATATAGTATAAATAGAGTAGTCTTTATATATAGTAATTATATATATAGTAATTCGTGAAAAGTAAATTGATAGGAAAAAAACTAGTATTATAAATACAAATATAATTAAAAATAATTAAAATAGATTAGTAATAACTCAGTAGACGAAAGAATTCTTATTTCTAGATATTACAATAACTAGAACTTTGTGGATTCAATTTGTTTACAAATAGGAAAACATTAATTAATGTTAATTATTTGTAAATTTTTTTTCTAATTTTTCATGGATATTTAAATTCTTCCAAAATGTTATTATTATTTGTTTGTTTGTTGTACAAAAAAACTTTTTGAATTACCCGTGGAAATTGATTTGGCTAAAGAAAAAGCTTTAACCGCGGATAAATATCCCTTTTTCTTCCAAATATTTTTCCGAATACGTTTTTTTGATATAGAAGTACGTTTTTTTGGAACCGCCATGTAAAAAAAAGTTACTAACTTTTATTGTTGTATGTCAAAGACATGTATTGACGAATCATTTTTTTTATTTATTATCTCCCTTTAGAATAGAGCTAATACAATTGTTTTTCATAATATATAATTATTAATATTTTATACTTTAATATATATATATTTTATATATAGTATATATATATTATGTATCATATATATATATACTATATATAAATATTATTATGATATATAATTTCTATATTTATATTAGAATTAAGATATAATTTTATTATAATAATTGGTAGTACTAGAATTAGTAGTAATAGTACTAATCCTATTTTTATTAAATAAAAATATTTCTTTAACAATTTTTTTATTCATTTTTTCTATCTTTATTACGTTATTATATATTCATTTCTATATCTATTTTTCATCTCTATTATATATATAATCTATTAAAATAAATTTTTATTAATACGTATCTTTATAGTTTCATTGAAATTTATAGAAATATACTATTATAAAAAAATTAATTCTTAATAAAAGGAATTCAATTCTTTTTTGAACTAATTTGTAAAGTATACGATCGTGCTAATTTATAATTTAATAAGACAAATCAAATAGATTAAAAAGATTACAAATTTTTCTATAATTTATATTCTATAATTTATATATAGATTTATATAACAACAATTAAAAAAATTAACATAATTTTTTTGATTAATTAATCAAGTTACAAATTCCTATGTATAAACAAAATTTTTTTATTTAAAACTCGTAGTTAATATGAATATCTTAAATAAAAAAAAATATCTTATAAAAAAAATCTGAGTTAGACATGTAAAATAAGGTAAAAAAATATTAAGAAATTTCCCATAACTAAGGTAATTTTTCCTTATTGAATTTTCATTCTACAAATTGGTGTTCCATAAGGAATTAAAGAATCACTCTAAATATTCTAACTAAAATAACTATTCCTCTTTTTTTATTGAATTGTATTATCATATTAGATCTATATTCGAATCAAATACTCTTTTTTTTATTTAACTATTTTTCCTCACTATTTCCTTACTATATGGTCATAAATCATCAGAATAGTAGAATCTTTAAAAATCTTATACTAAACTAATAAGAATAAAAAAATTATAATTGATTTTATTATGGAACATACGTATCAATATATATGGATAATACCTCTTCTTCCACTTCCTATAACTATATTAATAGGATTTGGACTTCTACTTGTTCCAACAACAACAAAAAATATTCGTCGTATCTGGGCTTTTTGTAGTGTTTTATTACTAAGTATAGTTATGGTTTTTTCGGTTAATTTATGTATTCAGCAAATAAATGGAAGTTTGATCTACCAATATATATGGTCTTGGACCATCAATAACGATTTTTCTTTAGAGTTCGGGTACTTAATTGATCCACTTACTTCCATTATGTTAATATTAATCACTACAGTTGGAATCCTGGTTCTTATTTATAGTGACAATTACATGTCCCACGATCAGGGATATTTGAGATTTTTTGCTTATATGAGTTTTTTCAATGCGTCCATGTTGGGATTAGTTACTAGTTCCAATTTGGTACAAATTTATATTTTTTGGGAACTGGTGGGAATGTGCTCGTATTTATTAATAGGTTTTTGGTTCACACGACCGCTTGCAGCGAGTGCTTGTCAAAAAGCTTTTGTAACGAATCGCGTAGGGGATTTTGGATTATTATTGGGAATCTTAGGTTTTTATTGGATGACTGGCAGTTTTGAATTTCGGGATTTATTCGAAACATTTAATAGGTTAATCCGTAATAATGAAGTAAATTCTTCATTTGCTACTTTATGTGCTTTCCTACTTTTTCTAGGTGCAATCGCAAAATCCGCACAATTTCCTCTTCATGTATGGTTACCCGATGCTATGGAGGGACCCACTCCCATTTCAGCTCTTATACATGCAGCTACTATGGTAGCTGCGGGAATTTTTCTTGTAGCTCGACTTTTTCCTCTTTTCACAGTAATACCTTACATAATGAATTTCATTTCTTTGATAGGTCTGATAACACTATTATTAGGAGCTACTTTTGCTCTTGCTCAAAGGGACATTAAAAGAAGTTTAGCCTATTCCACGATGTCTCAACTAGGCTATATTATTTTAGCTTTAGGTATAGGTTCATATCGGGCTGCTTTATTCCATTTGATTACCCATGCCTATTCCAAAGCATTATTGTTTTTGGGATCTGGATCCATTATCCATTCAATGGAACCCATTGTTGGGTATTCTCCGGATAAAAGTCAAAATATGGCTCTTATGGGTGGTTTAACAAAATATGTTCCGATTACAAAAATTACCTTTTTTTTTGGTACACTTTCTCTTTGTGGTATACCACCTCTTGCCTGTTTTTGGTCTAAAGATGAAATTCTTAATGATAGTTGGTTGTATTCACCCATTTTTGCAATAATAGCATTTTTCACAGCGGGATTAACTGCATTTTATATGTTCCGGATCTATTTACTTACTTTTGAAGGCTATTTACATGTTCGTTTAAAAAACTACAGTGGAATTCAAAATAGTTCACTTTATTCAATATCCTTATGGGGAAAAGAAGCAACTGAATCGGTTAAAGGAAATTTACTTTTATCATTAAGGAATAGTGATAAAACAGATAGTAATGAAAGGTTTTCTTTTTTTTTGAAATATATATCTAAATTTGATGAAAATGAAATAAATCAAACGCAATATCTTAGTGCCTTTGGAAAAAAATATACTTCTGTGTATCCTTATGAATCAGATAATACGATGGTATTTCCACTATTTGTACTAGTAATATTTACTTTTTTTATTGGATCAATCGGAATTCCTTTCGGTCAAGGAATAATGA